GTAGAGAATTCCTGTCTTGTTTTCCACATCCTTCGTTTTTTTCTCATATCAGATAACAAACATATATATTATGTAATTAAAATAGAATTAAAAAAATGACTTTTTTGACGAAAATTCTCTCAATTTCAATTTTACATAAAAAGGCGGTTCCATTTGAAAATGGAATCTATACGATCATTCTAGTAGACAATATTTCAATTCTAATTTTGAAAACGGGGGGGTTACGTATAAAAATACAAGAACTTACTAACTACATGTACATATGTAGTTATATATATTACTATATATATTGTAATACAATAAAGAAGGAGGATTTCAAATGCGAGATCTAAAAACATATCTTTCCGTAGCACCGGTACTAAGTACTCTATGGTTCGGTTCGTTAGCAGGTTTATTAATAGAGATTAATCGTTTATTTCCAGATGCATTAACATTTCCCTTTTTTTCATTCTAGTTATTAACATTATAAAGGGTTAAAAATTTTAGAGATACGATCAACGATCGGGGACTAATTCTCCCCCCCCCCTTTTTTTTCGAATTATTTTTTTAGAATAAATTTGAAAAAGGGGGGGCAAAAGGTCATAAAAAGGAGGGTTCAGAATCCAATTCAATTTCAATTAGTATATAGAACAAAAAAGGTGTTGCTAGAGAAAGAGTATACTATGAGATACTTAAAAAAATCCTGTACAAAGATTTTAAATATAGTTTTCAAATTAATATTCATTGCAACGAAATATTTCAGAAAATTTTTTTATTTAACAGCTTCTATTTTTTTGGTTCTTGTTCTTTCTGGATCCTAAAATTAAAATAGAAGATTGGGGTGAATCATAAATCCAAAGGAGGTTTCATGGCCAAGGGTAAAGATGTTCGAGTCACAATTATTTTGGAATGTACCAGTTGCGTTCGAAATGATATTAAGAAAGAATCGGCGGGAATTTCTAGATATATTACCCAAAAGAATCGGCATAACACCCCTAGTCGATTGGAATTGAGAAAATTTTGTCCCTATTGTTTTAAACATACAATTCACGGGGAAATCAAGAAATAGATCAAATTAAGTGCTTGTATGTCAACTTTTATTTTAAGAACAGGAATAATGATAGTATCTATATTCTATAATAATATATTATTACATATATATATAAATATAAACTAAATATAAACATATATATAAATATAAACAAATAAATCAATAGAAAGAAATCGAATCCTATATTCTTAATTCTATTCTATATAGAAATATAATCTATATAGAAATATAAATTGTTTTTATTTTCATCCGATCAAAATAGGATTTTAGAGATAAGGAATAAAAAATTATGAATAAATCTAAGCGACCTTTTACTAAATCCAAGCGATCTTTTCGTAGGCGTTTGCCCCCGATCCAATCGGGGGATCGAATTGATTATAGAAACATGAGTTTAATTAGTCGATTTATTAGTGAACAAGGAAAAATATTATCTAGACGGGTGAATAGAGTGACTTTAAAACAACAACGATTAATTACTATGGCTATAAAACAAGCTCGTATTTTATCTTTGTTACCTTTTCTTAATAATCAGAAACAATTTGAAAGAAGTGAGTCGACCCCTAGAACTACTAGCCTTAGAACCAGAAAAAAATAGACTTATTCTTCAATTGAATAACAATTCCAATCTGAAGGAATTCAAAAAGAGGTTAATATTTTGTTCGACAACTCCAATCAAGAATCAAAATTTGATTGTTACGTCTGTGTCTGTCATAAAAAAAAAAAAAAAAAAAAAAGAATCGTCAAAAAGAAAAAGAATAACTCTTTTTTTAGCGACTATATACCCTCCTTTTGTTTTGATTACTTTTTTTCTAATACTAATTTCTACTCTACCTTCCCCGAGCTCATTCTCCTTAGAACTCTATTTCAAATATTTTAGTGGATTTCTTCCAATCGCCTTATTCTTTGATCTCATTCGAAATCGTATAAAGACAACTCCTATTTAATAGAGCTATTTGTGCAAGTATTTTCCGATTAACAAGTAATTGCTTCTTGTACAGATTGTGTATGAATCTATTATAACTATCGAATACCCCCGTCTCGTGAATTACAGCATTTAGTCTAGTGATCCATAAACGACGAAAATCTCTTTTTCTTTTACCCCTATCCCGATGAGCCGAAACTAAAGCTCTTATTCTCTGTTGAGTCATAGTTCGTGTAAGTCGTGAATGAGCCCCTCGAAAGCTTGATGCAAATAAACGAAGTTTTGTTCTACGCCTCCGAGCTATATACCCGCGTTTAATTCTAGTCATTGAATAAATCAAACTTTGATGAATAACTAATTCTTTTTTTCGTTATTCTTTTCCTCTTTACTAGTCATTAATAACCAAACGAATTATTCCAATGTATAAAAAAAATTCCAATGGCTTTTGCTAATCTAACCTTCCCGACCACTATTTTTTGCTAGGTATTTTCCTTTGCTTTGAAAGGAGAAATTGCCTTGATACTTGATATAAAAAATAGAATAACTACAAAAAGTAGTAAATAGAAATGGATAAATAGTGGGTTCCTTCGTTTCTATGGTTACTTCGAAAACGGTGAGGTCCTCTCTATACACCGGAGCTCCTTCTTTTAATTAATCAATACTATGGGTAACTTGTACAATTCACATTCTTTGGCTCTACCCCATGAATATTCCAGTAATAGGTCTTTCACAATGAGATCCACTTTATACAGTAACGGTATTTCATTTTGAAAATTGATTTGGTCGTTTACCCTGTTAGTCCGTTCTTTTCTTTCAAGAGTGGAATTTTTTTAATAAAAAATGGAATTTCCCCCGCTTAATGGATAACCATTTGTTATCATTGGGGGTTTTCTAAAAAATGGAGTTGATTGGATTTGCACCAATGGAAACCATAAGTTTCAGACACAATAGAAGATATGAACGATCTATCTTTTTTAAATAATGAATCCAGTTCCTCCATTCTATTTTATTCACAGGTACTGATCCTTGATATTTCAAAAAGAATTTACTTTTTGTGTCTCAGTCTATGATCTAAACGAGTCGCACATACACCCGAGTACATGTTCCTCGTCGCTGAGGGCATCCCCGAAGCGCTGGGGATTTCGTGACATTTCGGATTTGCTGTCTTGTATTTCTAATAAGTTGTTTAATGGTTGGCATACGGAATCATATAAATAATGGGCTGGTTTAGATTGGTTCTAACCGGCTAATTATGAATTACTTCTCTTCAATATATATTTTTGTTAATATTGAAGAGAATATGAAACTAAACCTTTAATTTAAAAAGATATAAAATTAGCAATTGTAGATTTGCATGAAATCGCTCCTATTTCTTATTGAACCGCTACAAGATCAACAATTCCATGAGCTTGGGCTTCTGTTGCTGACATAAAAACATCCCTTTCCATGTCTTCGGATACAACCCATATAGGTTTGCCCGTTCTTTGTACATAAACCCTTGTGATGGTTTCGCGAATTTTTAGTAGTTCTTCCGCTTCCAAGATAAATTCTCCCGTTTGTGCCTCATAAAACGAACTAGCGGGTTGATGGATCATTACCCTGATGATATAATAGAAAAGGTTCCTCGATTTCGCAGAATGAGGCGAGAGAACCAAAAAAACGGAGAAAATTGAATAACCGTACAGGCTTTTTTTGTGCATTGCATACGGCTCCACAATGGAATTTGCATTTTTGACCTTTCCTTTCGGCGAAAGAAAAAAAAGTATAGGTTGTATTATACACAGATCCATAAATGATCCAATTACCATACTTCTTTTTTGTAGGAGTTAAAAAAATACTATGATGGTTCCGTTGCTTTATATATATCATTTTTTTATTCGTCTATGATTAAGCAATCCCAAAGTGTCTTTTTTTTTTTTTATAAGCTTCTGGTGTGAAAACAAAGTTTGTGACGCTGAGATGTGCCCGAATAGGTAAGATATCATTTGAAATACCCCTTCCTTATCTCATACTACTCTTTCAATATATAATCTAATTTTTTTGAATCAAAAAATTTCATATCGAATTCGAAGTGCCATGCTATTATTACTTAACTAATTCATATTTCCGATGGCGAAGGCATAGTATTTTTTTCTCGAAAATAAAAAAAACTCGTTGGCGCCAAGCGTGAGGGAATGCTATACGTTTGGTAATTGCTCCTCCGACTAGGATAAAGGATGCTATTGAAGCGGCCAATCCCATGCCTATTGTCTGTACATCGGGTCGCACAAATTGCATAGTATCATAAATAGCCATTCCAGATATTACCCATCCACCAGGAGAGTTTATAAACAAATAAAGATCCTTGGTATCCTTTTCTATACTGAGATATATCATAAGACTAATAAGTTGATTCGAGATTTCGGTATCAACCTCTTGGCCTAAAAAAAATAATCTTTCTCGATAAAGTCGGTTGATTAGGATAAAATTTTATTCCTTAGGAGCCGTACAAGCACCTTTTGATGCATACGGTTCAACAAAAATTGTGAAAAAATCAATGTGTTCACCCCCCACCCTTTTTTTCATAGAATGCTTTTATTTCTAACTTATAAGGGAAGGGCTTGCTCCCTTTTTATTTTTAAAAGTAAAAAAAAAGTTTTGGCCCCTTTTATTAGATATTAGAATTCTATAATAAAAAAACTGATTAGGCCTTTCAGACTAACTGGATTCATTGATATTTTTTTTTCATCGAGATTCAGTTGAAATAGCGATGGTTTTTTCTTGTTCCTGAACGGGCTTCTTCCTTTTTTTATTCTATTTTTTAGGTTTATGCTCTACCCCGAGTAAAAGGAAAAATTTGCCCGATTTTGATTTGCACATATAGGACAAATGAACCAACTACCGCGTCTTTTGTTTACTACTCCTTCTTTTTTTTTTCAATTAATTTCTTTCACATGTCTTCTGTCAAATAGTGAACAAATTTTTAATTATATTATTTGATTTTATCAACAGTTTTAGATAACCCTGTTTCAATTTTTTGTATTTTTTAATAGAATTTGTTATCATAATTTTGCATATCATATTTGCATATCATATAAGTAGTAATTATAAAAATATTATATATTAATTATCAATTGGGTTTTTGCTAAACGGAGCCTGGATACTGAATTTTATTAGTCCGATCACGTAAACCATAAAAAAATTTTGATAATCTAATATCAATCTAAATACTCTCTGCATTTAATTCCACTTGATTTTTTGCGCTTCGCGTTACAAATTTTTGATAATTCAATCAATCTTTTTGGGCGAAACAGAGGATATCTCGATCGAGGGAGAAAATGGGGAAATCCCATATAGCCCAACATATCTGACAAGTCGCACTATATGTCAACCCAAGATGTATCGCCTTCTCCAGGACTTCGAAAAGGTACTTTTGGAACGCCAATAGGCATGAAATGAAAAAAAAGAGAATGAAGTTCTCTATTTCACTTTGATGTGGAAACGTAAGGCTGGGGTTTCATTTTTTTTAATAATATTATCCTTTTTTCCTACTTTATTAATCATATTTAATACATAAGTTGAATAAGCTAAAATAAAATCTAAAATAAAAGTAAAGTAAGAGAGAATGAATCAAAATAAAGGAAATTTTTTACGAGCGGACTTCTGAATGATGAACAACAATAGCTATCTGGGTTCATATAAAATAGGATTCACCCCCATTGCGTATTGGTACTTATCGGATATAGAATAGATCCGCTTCCCTTTTTTCCTATGAATCGAATTGTTCCATTATTACTAACAGAATAGAACAAATATTAATCCTTTCTCCGAAATAATTACCTAAAAAAGGGGGGGTCCGTAACATAGTTTTTTCCAATGCAATAAAGTTACATAGTGTCCATTTTTCATTGATAAAGGGGTATTTCCATGGGTTTGCCTTGGTATCGTGTTCATACTGTTGTATTGAATGATCCCGGCCGTTTGCTTTCTGTTCATATAATGCATACGGCTCTAGTTGCTGGTTGGGCCGGTTCGATGGCTCTATATGAATTAGCAGTTTTTGATCCCTCCGATCCTGTTCTTGATCCAATGTGGAGACAAGGTATGTTCGTTATACCTTTCATGACTCGTTTAGGAATAACCAATTCATGGGGTGGTTGGAATATTACAGGAGGGACTATAACGAATCCGGGTCTTTGGAGTTACGAAGGGGTAGCCGGAGCACATATCGTGTTTTCGGGCTTGTGCTTCTTGGCAGCTATTTGGCATTGGGTATATTGGGATCTAGAAATTTTTTGTGATGAACGTACAGGAAAACCATCTTTGGATTTGCCCAAGATTTTTGGAATTCATTTATTTCTTTCCGGAGTGGCTTGCTTTGGTTTTGGCGCATTTCATGTAACAGGATTATATGGTCCTGGAATATGGGTATCCGACCCTTATGGACTAACTGGAAAGGTCCAACCCGTAAATCCGGCGTGGGGCGTGGAGGGTTTTGACCCTTTTGTTCCGGGAGGAATAGCCTCTCATCATATTGCAGCAGGGACGTTGGGTATATTAGCGGGCTTATTCCATCTTAGTGTTCGTCCGCCTCAACGTCTATACAAAGGATTACGTATGGGAAATATTGAAACCGTCCTTTCCAGTAGTATTGCTGCTGTCTTTTTTGCAGCTTTTGTTGTTGCTGGAACTATGTGGTATGGTTCTGCAACTACTCCCATTGAATTATTTGGTCCTACTCGTTATCAATGGGATCAGGGATACTTTCAACAAGAAATATATCGAAGAGTTAGTGCTGGACTAGCTGAAAATCAAAGTGTATCAGAAGCTTGGTCTAAAATTCCTGAAAAATTAGCTTTTTATGATTATATTGGTAATAATCCAGCAAAAGGGGGGTTATTCCGAGCGGGTTCAATGGACAATGGGGATGGAATAGCTGTTGGATGGTTAGGGCACCCCGTTTTTAGAAATAAAGAAGGGCGCGAACTGTTTGTACGCCGTATGCCTACTTTTTTTGAAACATTTCCGGTTGTTTTGGTAGACGGAGACGGAATTGTTAGAGCCGACGTCCCATTTAGAAGGGCAGAATCTAAATATAGTGTCGAACAAGTAGGTGTAACTGTTGAGTTTTATGGCGGTGAACTTAATGGAGTGAGTTATAGTGATCCCGCAACTGTGAAAAAATATGCTAGACGGGCTCAATTGGGTGAGATTTTTGAATTAGATCGTGCTACTTTGAAATCCGATGGTGTTTTTCGTAGCAGTCCAAGAGGTTGGTTTACTTTTGGGCATGCTTCGTTTGCTCTACTTTTCTTCTTTGGACACATTTGGCATGGTGCTAGAACCCTCTTCAGAGATGTTTTTGCTGGTATTGATCCAGATTTGGATGCTCAAGTGGAATTTGGGGCATTCCAAAAACTTGGAGATCCAACTACAAAAAGACAAGCAGTCTGATGCAACATTGCTTTTTTTCGTCTAGTTTCTGTTTGCGAGTTTATTTAATAGGTAGGGTACGGTAGGTAGGAATCTTGATTTAAATCGCTGCCGTTTCTTTTACTCTTTTTCTTTCTTTATCCGGAGGGATACGCCTAAGTAAACATAAACAAAACAGGTATGAAAGCTATAATTGTAAACCACGATCAAATTTATGGAAGCATTGGTTTATACATTTCTCTTAGTATCCACTTTAGGGATAATTTTTTTCGCTATTTTTTTTCGGGAACCACCTAAAATTTCAACCAAAAAATGAAATAATTTTTCATTATTTTCATTGACGCAATCAGCCTCCAAAATATTTGGAGGCTGATTACGTCAACTAATCCCCGTGTTCCTCGAATGGATCTCTTAGTTGTTGAGAGGGTTGCCCAAAGGCAGTATATAGAGCATACCCAGTAAAACTTACAAGTAACCCAGATATAAAGATGGCGACTAGGGTTGCTGTTTCCATTATTATAGAATTGAAAGACCACAACGGATCTATGCTAAGATCTTTTATTTACAATGGAATAGTATACAAAGTCAACAGATCGTAATGAATAAAAAATAAGATTTATGGCTACACAAACTGTTGAGGATAGTTCTAGATCTGGTCCAAGAAGTACTACTGTAGGGAAGTTATTGAAACCATTGAATTCCGAATATGGTAAAGTAGCTCCTGGATGGGGAACGACCCCTTTAATGGGTATTGCAATGGCTCTATTTGCGGTATTCCTATCTATTATTTTGGAGATTTATAATTCTTCTGTTCTACTGGATGGAATTTCAGTGAATTAGACTGAGAAGAATCTTTAAGTCTTAACTTTTCGTTCGATACAAAAAAGTAAAGTATGTAGGTCTAAAAATTTTAGCCTATTCTCCTTTGGTAGTTCGACCGCGAAATTTTTTCTGCATTGTATATTTCCGGAATATGAGTGTGTGACTTGTTAGAATTGACCCTATGGATAGTACAGAGAATGGGGTCTGTCATCTTTATCAAGATGTTTTTACTTCGTCGGATATTGATTCAAGTATCTGGAGCACGAAATAGATCAAATAGATCACAAAGTATTCGAACTATGATTCATACTTAATACTCAGACCTCGTAGCCGGACTTCTTTCGGTTCTATCTTTTAATAAATCAAAATATTTTTCTGCTTTTAAACTCTTATTTGGATGAAAGGGCAGACGCTTCTTTGTATTTTATGTTTTTAATCATTCTAGCTATTTTTTTGATTGAATAAGTAATGATCCAATGGTTCTCACTCAGTGAACTTTGGACTTTGAAGGTTTCATTGAATTATCGCGGTTCTCGTATGAATCTGAGGTTTCAATTGATTAGTTAAGTAGGGTCTTAACAAGAGAATTCCTATCAATAATAAAGAAAACAAGAAGAAATCTGCATTCCCATTACATACAAATACCAAATAAAAAAGACAATAAAGATAGGTAATCTAGAAGATTCAAGAGGCCTGTAACGATCAACACAACATAAAGATGTATGAGCTGACTTGATTTTTTGGCATTTAACCACAAAGAAGAGCTTCCGCGTTTTGACTCTTTCATATCCTTAAATAATATTGAATGAGAGAAGTTTAAAACTTTATATTCCATATCCGTTTCAATCAGTATTTGGATTTTTTTTTGTTTGAGCTGTACGAGATGAAATTCTCATATACAGTTCTTGGAGGGGGAGTAACCTTGGTTTACCTATCTCAATAAAGTTTATGATTGGTTCGAAGAACGTCTTGAGATTCAGGCGATTGCAGATGATATAACTAGTAAATATGTTCCTCCGCATGTCAACATATTTTATTGTCTAGGAGGAATTACCCTTACTTGTTTTTTAGTACAAGTAGCTACGGGATTTGCTATGACTTTTTATTACCGTCCAACTGTTACTGAGGCTTTTGCTTCTGTTCAATATATAATGACTGAAGCTAACTTTGGTTGGTTAATCCGATCAGTTCATCGATGGTCGGCAAGTATGATGGTCCTAATGATGATCCTGCACGTATTTCGTGTATACCTCACCGGCGGTTTTAAAAAACCTCGCGAATTAACTTGGGTTACTGGTGTGGTTCTGGGTGTATTGACCGCATCTTTTGGTGTAACAGGTTATTCTTTACCTTGGGATCAAATTGGTTATTGGGCAGTCAAAATTGTAACAGGTGTACCTGACGCTATTCCGGTAATAGGATCCCCTCTTGTAGAATTATTACGCGGAAGTGCTAGTGTTGGACAATCCACTTTGACTCGTTTTTATAGTTTACACACTTTTGTATTACCTCTTCTTACGGCTGTATTTATGTTAATGCATTTCCTAATGATACGTAAGCAAGGGATTTCTGGTCCCTTATAAATAATATAGATTCTAGATATTTGTAATTACTCAGTTATCTTATTACTTGGTGAAGGAACGATAGTATTTTATTGCTATAAATATGGATTATTAAAAAAATAAGACATGTATTTGGATATTTCCCTTCAACTCTACAATATTGTATTCTTTTTTTTGACATAAGAAGTTGAAGGGAATTCTATGAAGAGAAAATGGATTATGGGAGTGTGTGACTTGAACTATTGATCGGGT